TTCTTTCAATTTGTTTCAAAGATAATGTAGGGATAATTCATTCTTACTATCTTACTAAATACATCAATGTTCCTTCTTCTATATTATTATATTCTAAGATAAGAGTTGAGTGGGTTTAGGAATCTTGTTTATTCATATCATAGAAAGAATAGACTAGATTTCTTCTTTCTTCTTCTTTCTTTTTCATTGAATTGAAAATTCAATTTGTAATTCTTTTATTGTTTCATTTCATTTCTTCATTTACTATAAGATAAGAGATTCTTTACTTTCACTTTCTATTTCTAATTCTATTTCTAAGATATAAGATCAATATGAAATAGAAAAAAGAGAAGTAAGATAAGTCTTTACTTTATAAGCATGAGCTAATTCATAGATCTTTAGGCTTTGATTGCCGAGGAATAGAGACTTTAAAATAAAAACCGAGGATTGGGATTCCATTGCTGTCATTTCATATGTATATGGTTACAATTATTTACGCTCCCAGTGTGCCTATGATGTAGCACCAGGCGGATTTTTAGCTAGTGTGTATCACCTTACGAAAATACGTTATGGTATAGATAAACCAGAAGAGGTATGCATAAAAGTATTTGCTCCCAGGAGTAATCCTCAAACCCCGTCAGTTTTCTGGATTTGGAGAAGTGCTGATTTTCAGGAACGGGAATCTTATGATATGTTGGGAATTTCTTATGAGAATCATCCTCGCCTTAAACGTATCTTGATGCCTGAAAGTTGGATAGGCTGACCCTTACGTAAAGATTCTATTACGCCCAATTTCTATGAAATTCAAGATGCTCATTGATTGATAAAAAACCACTTTTTTACTTATACGACACGATTCCAGATTTCATTTCAATTTCAATCTATGAGCATCTTTTCATTCCCCTTTTAGATGAAAAAGAGTAACTGGACTTTCATTCGTATTGTGGAGGGAGGGGCTAAAATAAAAAAAAGAAAAAGAGGCTCTCATTGCTATTCTCCAATTGGGAAGATATCATATAATATACATTTCGTATGAGCAGAAAAAATAGGATGACTCAAAAGAATTCTGCACCATGAACTTTGTACCGCGCACATCACTTAGTGGGGACCTCAGAAAGTAACTTGAGCAAGAGTGACAAAAGAAATATGAAATTTGAAAGAAAAGTACAGAAGAGACGAAATGAAGAAATGCAAAATGATAAGAATCGGAGTTTCTTTGTACTGTGTCTGAAATACATTCTTTCTATTCCTATCCTTCCACTCTTTGATTGAATCCTTTTAGCTAATTCTTTTTAGCTATTAGATTTGAGATATATACGAAAATTTCACATACTTTTGGAATAAGAAAAGTATGAACAGAGAGGAAAAAAATACAAATGAAAAAGAAAGTAAAGAATATCTATCCCGATCCGTCTCAATGAATTAATTTCATTTGTATGAGGTATGAATATCTATCCGATACATTATTCATGTGTCAGGAACCAGATTTGAACTGGTGACACGAGGATTTTCAGTCCTCTGCTCTACCAACTGAGCTATCCCGACCATTTCCCGTGCATCATCCTAGCAGAGTACTTATATCTATGTCAATGAAAAAGAAATTAAAAAATAAAGTCTTAACAAATTAGATCTAGCCCCTTAATTTTAGATCTTCCAAAAGAAGACTCTTTTTGTAAATGTAAGGAAAAATATATGGACTATGAATGATTCAATAACGGAGATTCCTTGAACATATATGTTCATATCGTACTATACAAAACAAATGAGATTGGATTGGAAGAAGATACGAGTATTTCTATTCGAATCCATTTGTGAAAGAACAGAGTGAGTGAAATGAGAAAGATATTTCATTTTGTTTAAACTGAGCCACTGATGAAAAAAAAAGAAAGAGGATGAGGATAAATAAAGAGCGAGGAAGTAAAATGGGCTTTTTATTGGGGATAGAGGGACTTGAACCCTCACGATTTAAAAATTCGACGGATTTTCCTATTACTATAAATTTCATTGTTGTCGGTATTGACATGTAAAATGGGACTCTCTCTTTATTCTCGTCCGATTAATCTTCAAAAGATCTATCAAAATCTGGAATGAATCATTTTATCACTGAATATTCAAATTGGATTCTTTTTTCAACTTCAATTGGAATTGATTCACAATAACTCTTCAATTTTTCATAGATTTTTTGATCTCTATGATTCTAATTAATAGAGGGTTTCTATAGGTCCTTATCTCATACTATTACTCATATTAAGAGTAATATTAAGAGTAATATAAATAAGAAAGAAATAAAGGATATAGAAATATTATTCTATTCTTAGATTCTAGAATAATTAGAATAATAGAATGAAGAAATATATATATTCTGAATCTAATTCTTAAGATAATAGAATATATATATCTTTATAGAATATATAATAGAATCTATATTCTATATAGAATATTTCTATTTTCATATATAGAGATACAGAATAGAATTCAATATCAGATTTGGGTTGTGATTAATCGTTTGCTATGTCAGTATGTATACGTACGTATTAGGCGCATATAAGGTTATCCTTTCTGTCATTTCGATAGAAGGTTTTTAGCTACTAACGTAACGTAGTCAATTTCATTCGTTAGAACAACTTCCATTGAGTCTCTGCACCTATCCCTTTTTATTCTCATTTTCCATCATTTTTTCTCTCAAAAAAAAAAAAAAGATTTGGCTCAGGATTGCCCATTTTTAGTTCCAGGGTTTCTCTGAATTTGGAAGTTACCACTTAGCAGGTTTCCATACCAAGGCTCAATCCAATCAAGTCCGTAGCGTCTACCAATTTCGCCATATCCCCTTTCCTTTGAGACAAGAATCCAGTTGTAATTCCATCCACCTCTTTCATTTATCTTGGCACTATTGAATTCATTAGGTAATGATTTCTATATCGAAAAAGTGTATGCTGCTATTTTATTTTTTTGCCCACCCTCTATTCTATCATTTCATCTGAACCCTATTCTATTTGTTTCAATACGAAATGATTCTATCATTGATGTATCCGCAATTCAATACGGATATATATATCCCACATATATATATATGCCTTTACTCCTCCTTCCTTTTTACAGTAAGACTTGGTATAGTGTAACGGTCGATATTCATTCTTTTTTTTTTTCATTTTGAATTCTAATTTGATTGATATATTGATATTTTCTTTTCATCTATTCATCTATATATGAATATTATATGAATATGGAATTGAATTTCTATTTAGATATCTAATTTATCTAGATCTAAATAGTTTTCTATTCTATTTTAGAAATAGAATTTTTAGAAATAGAATAGAAAATATATAACTAATAACTAAGAAATAGAAGAAATTGAAAGAAGCAATAAATGAAAGAAAAAAAGAAGAAGAATCACTAGGTAATAACTAAGATCCGATAGTTTCCTGTATTCCTATACACTATTGCTCTTATATCCGCCCGCTTAGCTCAGAGGTTAGAGCATCGCATTTGTAATGCGATGGTCATCGGTTCGATTCCGATAGCCGGCTCTTTTTCTTTATCGATTTTTTTCCATGATTGAAAATCTCTACTCTCGCTTTCTCTAAATGTCGGGTCACCAATCTATTATGTCATGGTAACTTGCAGCTATAGCTATGAATAAAAAAGTTGACTAGAAAAATTAGATCTCTACAGAAGAAATTGGAAAACGTAATCTTCGCTTGAATTTCCTATATATACAAAAAATCCGAATATTGATAAGATTTATTTGATTCTGTTTTGTAGGACTTTAGTAAATTGAGTTTTGCTTTGCTAATCCTTTAGTTCAGTCTGAATTTATATCTTTTTGTCAAAGAAAAGTGAATCAAAAAGGAGCCTTTATATGTCTCGTTACCGAGGACCTCGTTTCAAAAAAATACGCCGGCTGGGGGCTTTACCGGGACTAACTAGTAAAAGACCCAGATCCAGAAGTGATCTTCAAACCCAATTGCGCTCTGGAAAAAGATCACAATATCGTATTCGTTTAGAAGAGAAACAGAAATTGCGTTTTCATTATGGTCTGACAGAGCGACAATTACTTAAATATGTGCATATTGCTGGAAAAGCCAAAGGGTCAACGGGCCAGGTTTTACTACAACTACTCGAGATGCGTTTGGATAACATCCTTTTTCGATTAGGTATGGCTTCGACCATTCCTGGAGCCAGACAATTAGTTAACCATAGACACATTTTAGTTAATGGTCGTATAGTGGATATACCAAGTTATCGTTGCAAACCCCGAGATATTATTACTACGAAGGATAAAGAAAGATCGAAAGCTCTGATTCAAAATTCTCTTGTTTCATTCCCCCACGGGGAATTGCCAAACCATTTGACTATTGACTCCTTACAATATAAAGGATTTGTAAATCAAATAATAGATAGTAAATGGATCGGTCTGAAAATAAATGAGTTGTTGGTCGTAGAATATTATTCCCGTCAGACTTGATTCTAACGAAAAGAAAAAAGCAAGGTTCATACCAATTTTGACTCCTTTCGCTGAAGTAAATAGAGTACCCTGTGCCCTGTCTCATTCACGTATCAAAAAAGGATCGGCAATAGGATTCTTTTTCTTTTTTTCTTATTTTAAATATCAATACGATATTTCTATTTATATTTTACCTATCACAGGGATGAATTAGGGCTAGAGAATCTCTCTGAAACTATTAAATAAGGAAATGTAAATAAGGGTCTTACCGTTAGAATAATGATATCAATTCTTATTTGATTTGATACATTGTAGTCGGTAACGTTGATGAATGAAAAGAAACGGAGAGAGAGGGATTCGAACCCTCGGTAAACAAAAGTCTACATAGCAGTTCCAATGCTACGCCTTGAACCACTCGGCCATCTCTCCTACAGAATGTTATTCTTGACCAAAACCCGAATGAATAGCGAGTCCTTCATCTTAATTGTAGTACATGTATAACCGCCCGATGGTTCTATAATAAGAAATTTCTTTTCCAATTTCATATTTATCAACAACAACTTCTTTCATCAGCTAACCCATGGAATTCATGAATCATCCGATGAATCTTTCTATTTCAATTGTATGGCGTGTCACATACACGTTATGCAAACAAAAAGGATGTTTATTTGAATTTGATTTTATCATGGAATTATTATTCCATTCTTTTTTGGATCATAACCAAATCAAAACTTCTCGAGTTATCAAAATCCATAGGAAACTTGGTTATTCAACTTAGATGAAATAGTAATAGTCATTGGTATACTACGAAACTGGAATGAAATCTAATCTGATTCAAATATTTCATTTCATCTTTGTCCAAAAGGGGGACACCGCCTTTTTTCCAATTAGTCTGTTTTTATGTTATTTTGTACTGTACAATTCCTTTTTTTGTGGGATCGTTTTCCCCGAAGGGGGATGAGAAGAATTATAGAATGAATTACTAATTATGCCTAGATCTCGAATAAATGGAAATTTTATTGATAAGACCTCTTCGATTGTAGCCAATATCTTATTACGAATAATTCCGACAACTTCCGGAGAAAAAAAGGCATTTACCTATTACAGAGATGGTGCGATTTGATTTTTTCTTGTTTTTTTTTACCCCTCAGTTTTACGAGAAAAAGAACGTAATTAGGAATAGAAAAAAACAAATTAGTAAAAGAAACCTACGCTTGGTGAAGGTGAAGTTTAGAGATAGATCAATTCCTTCTGTCGTGTATCCTCGATTGATGCAGCCTTAGATGCTTCAATTATCGATTTTAGTATTGAGCGAAAGGTTACATCTATAGGTTCTGTATTGGAGGTCAATACTACTTCATTTAGTACCAATAGGTGGCATCGGGGAAAAAGCACTACACCTAGGAATCAACAACACAAAAACTTTGTTATAAAGAACCCTTTTCCTTATTGGTATCGGGACTAAAAAGAATGGTTAGGAAAACAAAGATCCATCTCATTCGTACTTTTGGTACCCGTATAACCATCAAAGACCGTTGAAGTGACTAATTCCTGGAAATCGTAAGCGTTGAGTACAAAGGAATCTTTGGAGTTACCATTTTTATCTAGCACTAATATGATTGGTGTTAATAAAAAACCTCTTGTGGGAAGGCTGGCTAGAAATTTCTTGTAAAAATACCAGCTCCTGTCAGTTCATAATGAGAATAGTGAAATTTTGATTACATGAATTATTCCTCTTAGTACTATGCACAGAAGGGAGGAGCCGTATGAGATGAAAATCTCACGTACGGTTCTGGAACGGAGATTCTTTTACTAGAATGAACGACCGTAACGGATGTCGGCTCAATCCGAAGGAAATTATGCAGAAGCTTTACAGAATTATTATGAAGCTACGCGACCAGAAATTGATCCCTATGATCGAAGTTATATACTCTATAACATAGGTCTTATACACACAAGCAACGGAGAGCATACAAAAGCTTTGGAATATTATTTCCGGGCACTAGAACGAAATCCATTTTTACCACAAGCTTTTAATAATATGGCCGTGATCTGTCATTACGTGCGACTATCTTCACTATAGAAAGAAAAAAAAGATTTAATCGTCTAGTAAATACTAGAAAAAAGATAGGCTTTCTACATATGAATCGTCCAAAATAACGATTTTTATCAGCTGTAGCAAGGAAAAAGACTTCGCGAGAACCAAAAAAATCGGAAGAAATAGGTATGGCCTATATACTATACTCTATGGATAAAGAGTCGAATTGATAGAGAAAGCACCGTAAAGATCCATTAGTAAGCTATAATTTGGTAAATACAGTTCAGAACTGCTTACTTATGTCATGATATGAAAAGTGAGAAATCAACTTATGTAATAGAGTCGATCTACTAAAGTATTGAGCAGCGGTGTAGCATCAGATCCCAAAGATAGTAAGTTCTTTTTTCTTAACGGAGGAAAGTCTTTTTCAAAGATTCTATATAAATAGAAATCTCATATACCATATATGAAATACGAAACCGAGATAGTTACCTTTCAGAAAATTCTAACGATATCGGGGGATATCTATGCTTCATTCTTCTGAAGGTGGGAGAAAAGAGAAAACTAATCATTGATCCAAATTAGATTTGGAAACTTATGCAATAAACATCTTCTGGTTAACCCAAGAAAAAATAGAATAGTTAGCATAGGATAGATTAAGAGAAGATGGGACGCAAAAAGAATCGATTGCTGAGCCGTATGAGGTAGGAAACTCTCAAGTACGGTTCTAAGGGAGGGAATTTACTAACCTATTCCGACCGGGGAGAACAGGCCATTATACAAGGCGATTCGGAAATTGCGGAGGCTTGGTTCGATCAAGCTGCTGAGTATTGGAAACAAGCTATAGCGCTTACTCCAGGGAATTATATTGAAGCACATAATTGGTTAAAAATAACGAGGCGTTTTGAATAAGACCATTCTCTTTTTTTTTGTGGATCCAGCAATCAAATTCAATAAATCGTTCCTATGAGAAGATCTAATCAAGAATTTTATTATATCCCCCTTCTTTCTAGATTTCTAAAATCATTTGATTTTGTAC